CGATGCACGCAGTATTGTATTAGACCTAAACAAAGTAAAGGGCTCTTTCTTGAACTAATTACAAGGAGGGGGCTTTGTAATATGAAAAGAAAAAAAGTAAAACCGAGTTTTGATTGATCTTATCATGGGATATCTTTTTTTCTTTTCAATCGCAAGATTATTTGAATGAACTACTACCGAATTAATGATTCGTTCGAAAAAAAAAGATTCGATATTTCGATACAATAAAAAACGATCCAAATTTTTTACAATTTTATTCCCAAAGAAAGTTTTTTTTGAATGAAGTTATAAAAAAGTTCGTAATTATTACTTTAATTTATAATTTCTACTATTCTATATATTAGTTATATACGTATATTTGTTTATTTAACCCAAGAGTGCCCAATGAATCTGTTGATTCGCAATTGCGGGATGCGTAAATGTCCCGGATGATTAATTGATTTTTGACTTATGTTACTCTATTTTTGTTAGTATCATCTATAATACTTGATGACTCAAAAACTTTCAATTGAATCTATCCTTTCAAGGAGTTGATATTTTTGTTTATCCTCATATCTTTCCAAAATTGAAACTTAGGGAAGTGCTTTCTAAATATATGTACAAAAAGAACATATTTCATTTAGCCTTTTAATGCCTACTCTAACTAGTTATTTCGGTTTTCTACTAGCAGCTTTGACTATAACCTCAGTTCTATTTATCGGTCTGAGCAAGATACGACTTATTTGAAATTAATTAAACAAACAATTCATAAAAAAAAATCTTTCTATGATCGTTCATATATTCTATAGTTCCTTATCGTAGTAACTTCCAATTTTTGATCATTGATATTTTATAGTCAATACAGATTGATATTTAAAGATATATATTACCTCCCCTTTTTCCTTTCAAACAAATTGAAATGATTGAAGTTTTTCTATTTGGAATCGTCTTAGGTCTAATTCCGATTACTTTGGCTGGATTATTCGTAACTGCGTATTTACAATACAGACGCGGCGATCAATTGGACCTTTGATTAATTAACACCCGTTTTTTGATTGACCTCCTACTTCTACGTACTTTAACCCGCGGGAGGTTAAATGAAAATTGGTTTAATTATTTCCGTGAGAATTTTCGACCTAGCGCGGCTAACAAGAACACAGAATCACGCTCTGTAGGATTTGAACCTACGACATCGGGTTTTGGAGACCCGCGTTCTACCGAACTGAACTAAGAGCGCTTTATTATCAGAATAAACATTTTGTAACCCCAATCTGTCTTGCATATATATGATAAATAAAATTAAAGATTTATTATACTTTATGTATGTCCAACTCAATTGATCCCTCGTTACTGTTCAAAAGATAAGTAATAGGTAGGGATGACAGGATTTGAACCCGTGACATTTTGTACCCAAAACAAACGCGCTACCAAACTGCGCTACATCCCTTTCAATTGGTCTACAGTGTCATTGTAGAGAATCCCCGTTTTGTTTTCCACATCTTTATTTATTCCATTGATATACACAAATACGTTGTAATTTCTTCTTTTTGGGTTCATATAACATATAATCATAGAATTCTTGTAAAAGACTTCTATTATATAACGTATGAAATAAATATGAGACCTACCATAAAAGAAAAATGAAGATTTTTATATAATTTTTGTCATAACATAAAGGGGCGCATTTTTTTTCTTTTAAGATTAAGAAAGCTAATATCTATTTTGTACATTTCAACTTGAGTTAGGGCTTCCGCGTACAAATACAAGCGGTCAGTCATTAAGTGCATATACACATCTGGTCATATATGTATTACCATTATTTATTACAAATAATAAAGAAGGAGGAAGATTTAAAATGCGAGATCTAAAAACATATCTCTCCGTGGCACCGGTATTAAGTACTCTATGGTTCGGTTCTTTAGCAGGTTTATTGATAGAGATCAATCGTTTTTTTCCGGATGCGTTGATATTCCCCTTTTTTTCATTCTAGTTATTGATATGGGAAGAGGGGAAGAAGATTAGAGATACAATCAAATATCTGTAACTAATCCCTTCCCTTCTTTTTTTCTAGCTTTTTTTTTAAATAAAATATAAAGAGGGATTCCCCCTCGGTAAAACTACGAACTCGGGTCAGGCTCAAAGTAAAATTAATAAAAAATAGAGTTAAAATGGGATGATTGGGGCAACAATATCATACAATACAAGATATTTCAATGAAAATGTAATGCTGTACCGCAGTTTAAAATTCCAAATTTATAGTTCGAAATTATTCTATTAATATTAATTCTTATTAATATATTATATTGATTGATTGTAACGAAATACTTCTTTTTTACATAATTAGATTTCGAATTACTTTTTTTATTTTTTCGTTCTTTTTCCTCGCTTCTGATCGGAAAATTAAAGAATTGAATTATTGAATTAATCAAAAACCAAAGGAGGTTCATGGCCAAGGGTAAAGATGTCCGAGTAACGGTGATGTTGGAATGTACCAGTTGTGTTCAAAATCGGGTTACTAAGGAATCAACGGGCATTTCCAGATATATTACTCAAAAGAATCGACATAATACGCCCAGTCGATTGGAATTGAGAAAATTTTGTCGCTTTTGTTACAAACATACGATTCATGGGGAAATAAAGAAATAGATCCAACTGATCGCCTGTGTGTCAGTCTTCCATTCCAAGGAAGATGAAAAATGACAGATTCGATATATCGAATATATAACAAGGTATCTAATATATATATAGATGTTTTTAAATATAAACAAACCAAATCCTATTTCAATCGGATCAAATCCGATGTAGAATTAAGAAATAGGATTGGGATCTTCAGGATAAGAAATAAAAAAAAACATGGATAAATCCAAGCGAATCTTTCTTAAATCCAAGCGATCTTTTCGTAGGCGTTTGTCTCCGATCCAATCGGGGGATCGAATTGATTATAGAAACATGAGTTTAATTAGTCGATTTATTAGCGAACAAGGAAAAATATTATCTAGACGGGTGAATAGATTGACCTTAAAACAACAGCGATTAATTACTATTGCTATAAAACAAGCTCGCATTTTATCTCTGTTACCCTTTCTTAATAATGATAAACTAGTTAAAAGAAGCGAGTCAACTGCTATAAGTTCAGGTCGTAGAACCAGAAAAAAATAGGCTGACTCTTAAATTGAATCACAAAGAAAATTCCAATGCAAACTCAAATACGGATTGACGCTCTTTTTGTTTTAAAAATAGGAAAATATCGATTTGATTGTGGGGTCGTAATAAAAAAAAATTGGGGAAGAAGAAGAAATATTTTTTATTAAACGTGTTTCTTCATTTTCCTTTTGACGACCTTATCATATTTTATAATACTAATTTCTACTCTACCTTTTCAGAGTTCATTCTATAGGGAACTCAATGTAAACCAGTCCAACATATTATTTCCACTCTCGTTATTTTATGATCTCATTGGAAATCATATAAAGACAACTCTTATTTAATATACCTATTTGTGCAAGTATTTTACGATTAAGAAGCAACTGTTGCTTATACAGTTTGTGTATTAATTGACTATAACTTAAGTATACTTTATTGTCTCGAATTACTGTATTTATCCGAGTGATCCACAAACGACGAAAATCTCTCTTTTGTCTACCCCTATCCTGATGGGCCGAAGCAAAGGCTCTTGTTTTCTGTTGATTAATAATTCTAGTAAGTTTTGAATGAGCCCCGTGAAAAGTAGATGTAAATAAACGCATTTTTGTTCTACGCCTTCGAGCTATATACCCTCGTTTAATTCTGGTCATTGAATAAATGAAACTTTGATAAATAACTTATTGATTTCCTTTCTTTCAGTTATTCCCTCCCCGTGTCCTAGTTTATTAATAACAAAACGGATTTTTCCAATGTATAAAATAAAAATTCCAATGGCTTTTGCTACTCCAACTTTCCCGACCACTATATTTTTTCTAGGCATTTCACTTCGAAATAAAAATAAAAATTGTATTGATACTAAGTACCAAAAACAGATATTAAATAAATAAAAATAAAAAAGTAATAAATGGATTATAGTGGGTTCCATCGTTTCTACGGTTACTTCTTAAACGGTGAGATCCTCTCTATACACCGGAGCCCCCCCTTCATTTAATCAATGTTATTGTTAACTTGTACAGTTCACACTCTTTGGCTCTACCCATAATTATCTAGTACTAGGTCTTTCACAACGAGATCTACTTCTACAGTAACAGTATTTAATTATGAAGATTAGCTGAGTAGCTGACCCTGGTAATCCGTTCTTACAAGAATAAGGCCTAAATTTTGGACTTTTTAAAATAGGATTTCCCCTGCTTAATTGATATCATTTACTATCAATGGATAATTCTTTCTCATCTTAAATTGATAATTGAGGTGATTGGATTTGCACCAACGGAAACCATACATTTGATACCCCAATGGAAGGATATATCTTTTTGTTTAATTTTAGATATTTAATGGAGTTCTTCCAGTCTATTTTCTCCTACTCACCGGTACTGATCATTGATACTGGATCAATTGTTTTCTTTCTTTTTTTTGTCCTTGTCCATGATCCGAACGAGTCGCACATACACCCTAGTACATGTTCCTCGTCGCTGAGGACATCCTCCAAGAGCGGGGGATTTCGTGACATTTCTGATTGGCTGTCTTGTGTTTCTAATCAGTTGTTTAATAGTTGGCATGTTGAATTATATATATATGGACTGGTTTAGATCAATCTTAACCCGAGATTTTCGTACAAATTCTTAAATATTTTTTATTTATTTTTATTGTTAGGCCTGTAGGCATGGACCTGATCAAGGTCCATATATCATGTTTACACATACATAAGAATAAGAGCTTAGACTCGAAAGAAGTTACATATTATACCATATTCTAGTAAATAGGTATGGTTAACTAATTGGCGGGCTTGAGGAATCGTCGAAGCCATACCCAATCGAAAAAGGATGTTATCCAAACGCATTTCAAGTAATTGTAGTAAAACCCGACCTGTTGACCCTTTGGCTTTTCGTCGATAAGAACTTATTTAAGTAATTGTTGTTCGGTAAGACCCTAATGAAAGTGCAATTTTTGTTTTTCTTCTAAACGAATACGATATTGTGCTTTTTTGCCGGGCGCGATTGGTTTCTAAGATCGCTTCCGGCTCTAGGCTTTTTATTAGTTAGTCCCTGTAAAGACCCCAGACGACGTATTTTTTTTTTTTAAACGGGGTCCTCTGTAACGCGACATAAGGACCCTCCCCCCTTTTTTTTTATTAAATTTAATAAACCAAAATTAAAAATAAATTAAAATGTGATAAGATAAATGAATCGAAATTTACTTAATTATTACTAAAGAATAATTAGAGGAATTATATCAATATCCGGCCCTTCAATTCTATATATTGTATATATATACAATATATAGAATTGAATTGTATTAAAAAAAAAAAATCAAACAAATGGCGAAAGGCCGGCTATCGGAATCGAACCGATGACCATCGCATTACAAATGCGATGCTCTAACCTCTGAGCTAAGCGGGCTCGTATAACATAAATTCTACACGTATACTAATTTAATAAACAAATTGCTGCTACTGAAATCTTAACTGCTTATTCTTAGCTATTTTATAATAAATATGAGGTAGAAACATATATATATAAAGAATAAGAGTGGAAAATATAATTTCCAAAAATATTTTATTTGTATCTATTAATTTCGATCTATTTCTCAAATATATGTTTATGAATAAAAAATATCTTAATTCGTTTAATTTGTATAGTAAGATTTTTTTACTAGAATCTATAATATAGTATTTGATTTACTAGTCTTTTAATTTTGTTTTTGGCTATAATTACTATATAAATTATAAATTAAATATTTTAGTACATAATTTTATATTTATTTATATTTATAATTTGAAATTTAATTGGGTACTTAAGTTAGTAATATAATCTAGTAATTAAGTTATAATTTTATTTTATAATTTATTTTATATTCGAATCGTATAATAAAATATATAGAATTTATCTAATTCGAAAGAATTTCCTATTTCATTAAATTTTCAATTAATATTAATAAAAATACTCTAACTTAAATTGCCCCTTTGCGTTTTTTTTTTTTTATGTTATAAAGGGTCTGGCTTAATAAAATGATAAGAAGAGAAAAGAAAAGTGGAACCCAGATCACAATGAAACATTCCTCCGGTTTCATTTGAAAAGACGAAAGATAAGACGAACAAAAAAAAAATAGAACCGACCGTTCAACTATTCAAAATTGTACATTAACAATGATAGAAACAGGGGCATCTATATATATAGTAGATATATATTATAATAGATATATACGTGGTATATATCGATATTTAATTTCTGATATAGAAACGATCGAATCATTTCGTATTGGACCAAGAACAAGTATGGGTCTACAAGATGAAAAACGATCAATACGAAATCAAATAGGAGAAAACACTTTTCAATATAAGAATCTCTAATGAATTCAACGGTTCCGGCATAATTTAAATCTAAATAAATGAAAAAGGTTAAACAACATAATGATGTGATCCTAATCACAGCACAAACCAAAAGGGGATATGGCGAAATTGGTAGACGCTACGGACTTAATTAGATTGAGCCTTGGTATGGAAACCTACTAAGTGATAACTTTCAAATTCAGAGAAACCCTGGAATTAACAGAGGGCAATCCTGAGCCAAATCCCGTTTTCTGAAAACAAACACGGGTTTCAGAAATCCAGAATAAATAAAGGATAGGTGCAGAGACTCAATGGAAGCTGTTCTAACAAATGGAGTTGGTTGGATTGTATTTGTAAAGGCATCTTTCCATCAAAACTTCAGACAGGATGAAAGATAAACATATATACATATGTATACTTACTGAAATACTATCTCCAAATGATTAAAAATAATTAATGACGATCCGAACCTGTTCTGTAAATTTTTTATATTTCTATGAAAAATATTTGTGAATAGGTTCCAAATAAAAATCGAAAAAAGAATCGAATATTCTTCATTGATCAAATCATTCGCTTCATCATAGTCTGATAGATCTTTTTAAAAATGGATTAATCGGATCAGATAAGAATAAAGATAGAGTCCCATTCTACATGTCAATATCGACAACAATGAAATTTCTAGTAAGAGGAAAATCCGTCGACTTTTTAAATCGTGAGGGTTCAAGTCCCTCTATCCCCAAAAATACCTGGTTGACGCCCTAATTATTTTTTTTTCTTTCTCATTTTGTTAGCGATTCAAAATGGGTTATATTTATCATTAATTCTTACTATACTCTTTTACAAATTAATCTGAGCGGAAATTTTTTTCTTATCACATCACAAGCCTTGTGAATGATACGCGTACAAATGTAAATGAACATCTTTGAACAAGGTGTTAAATTTTAATAATTAACAATACAATATCATTATTTGTACTGTACTGAAACTTACAAAGTTTTCCTTTTGAGTTTTGAAGATCCAAGAAATTATACCCGGGCCTGGATAATACT